TATAGAAAATAAAAAAAGGGATAAAATAAGAACTGTAATGAGATAATAAAGAAGTATTTAGATATACGTAAAGATTTAATCCGCTTTTCAGTCGGAACAAAACAAGAAAAGTCTTTTTTTGTTTGAATAATTTTACTAAGTTATAAGTTGAAGTGAATTGAATCATTGAATAAGTTCTATTTGTTCAATGAATTACTCTCCCTTCCCTTCCCCTTTTTTTGTTTCTTTTTGTCCATTACTGTTATGAATCTAAACAAAAAAAAGAAGTTAAGATATACCTGTAAAAGATAACTAGGGATAAGAATCCTTGGCGAACAGGAGAAAAAACACGATTCTTTCGATACAAGACGACACAAGAAAAATACCTTTCTTGTGTCGTCTTGTATCGAATAGAAGATTAGGAAGACTAAAAAGACTTTATAGAAATCTTTTTTACTTTCATTTTTCCCGTCTTTGCCTTGTATTCTATTCCTTTGTATGCTTTTTTTCTATTATTAGGATATAGTATACAAGTAATGAGTTTCAGACATCTCACAAAAGAAAAAACAGTATAAAAAAAGAAAAAAAAGTAAAAGGCTTACATAATTTTTGAATCATACAATACATGATTCTATCAATCGACAAGTTTAAGGAATCTCTAGATCTAGATCTAGATCTAGAAATTTATTTCGTACAACTGAACCTTTTCAAACTGTTTCTTTTTTAGAACCAAAAAGATTTGTGCCAAAATCACAGATGCCAAGAAGAACAAAAGGCCTTGGACTCGTAATGGATCTTGAAGCACTATTTCTGCGTCTCCCTGCCCAAACCCTCCTACATTTGGATTACTTGTTAATGGTTGATCAAGCTTGATGGATTCACCTTCTGAAACAAGAAGTTCTGGTCCTGGAGGTATAATATCAACCACTTGACGTCCATCTAATGCATCAATTATGGTTATTTCATACCCCCCCTTTTCTTTACGTACTATTCTGCTTACTATACCGGATGATGTAGCATTATAAACTGTATTGTTACTCTTGCTACCATCAGGATAAATCTGACCCCTTCCTCTGTTCCCACCTACATATATAGGATATTTTAAGAAGTGAACGTCTTTTTTCGTAGCAGGGTCGGGAGAAAGAATGGGAAAGACGATTTCACTATATTTCTGACCGGGAACAGGACCTATCACAAGAATATTTTTTTTATTAGGACGATAAGACTGAAAAGAAAGATTGCCCATCTTTTCTTTCATTTCGGGAGAAATACGATCGGGGGGGACTAATTCGAATCCCTCGGGTAAAATAAGAACAGCTCCCACATTTAAAGCTCCCTTTTTACCATTAGCAAGAACTTGTTTCAGTTGCATATCATAAGGAATTCGAACAACTGCTTCAAATACAGTATCAGGAAGTACAGCTTGCGGAACTTCAATATCCACGGGCTTATTAGCTAAATGGCAATTGGCACATACAATTCGACCAGTCGCTTCTCGTGGATTTTCATAACCCTGCTGCGCAAAAATGGGATATGCATTTGAAATAGATGCTCGAGTTATTACATATATCATGATCGATAAAGAAATGGATCGAGTCATCTGTTCTTTTACCCAAGAAAAAGTATTTCTATTTTGCATAGTCCAATCATAGATCCCGGAATTTCTACAATAAATTCGATAGGTAGCTAGTAGAATTCCCTATCCACAAGTTTGCCATTGTATTGATTGTACTGAAAGAAAGGTATCGAATTTATGGGTCTTTTCCTATTTTTGTTTTTGTGTCAGAATTAAGTCTTTGTATCTAGAATAGAACATCGAAGAAGGGACCTTTTCGAATGAAAAAAAAAAAGAAGTAAATATTCTTTCCAGATTCCAGAAATACCAATTAGGAAAATTGTAACCAATTCCATCTTCATTTATTCCTTTCGATGAAGACTCGAAAATCCATTTTAAGTAACGAATATTATTTTTATTTTAAGGCGAACCCTACCAGATCCTTTAATTCTTTTATTTCTATTTCGAATTCGAAAGATTTAACTTTTTAATCGCAGCACGGGGATAGGGTATCAATTCAAAATCAGGGAACTAAAAGGAAGAATTCTGTTTTTACGAAAACAAAAGGTAAGATATTTGATGAATCTATACTTAACTTATATTAGACTTCTTAATGAAACTTATTAGACCTTTAATTAGTATAAAAGAGTTAAGCTGGGGGCCATGTATATGCGTATATTTTGGTGTACTTTTGGTGTACAAATAGTTTATAGTTTATATTAATACTTAAATTCTTAATACTTATTCTTAATACTTAATATATAATTTAATATATAATATATATTAATTCTTAATACTTAATATATATTATATATAAATATATATAAATTATTATTATATTATAATTAATAATTATATAATTATTATATTTTTTTTATTCTTTATGCGTCCTCCTGGTTTTTTTATTTGTATTTGAGATGTATAATGTATGTGAACTGCTGCCTCAACGGAACGGTAAAATAGAATATAGCATCCTTTGTCGGAATGAACATTTTTAAGAAGCTGCAGTTGTCTTAAAAAGATAATTAGTAAGTTCTTCTCTCATGCTGAGATTTCTTCTTCAGTTCATTTCATTCAATTGGTACTCGCAAGAAATAGGCCAATTCGGCAGCTTTTTGTTCCATTTCTCGTGGATTAAAATTATCATCAGTACGAGTCAAGGGAATGGCTCCTTGACCCCGGATTTCCATATAAAGGACACGACGAGTAAAAAGACCCTCTCCCACCTCTATTCTGATTGATTGGATATCTTTCAGAAAGAAACGAAGGAAGATGCGACGATTTTTTCCAGGGAATCCCCAACGAAAAAAGCACATTATCCCTTCTTTTCTATCGAATCGGTCATAACCACTACCTAAATTCCATGAAATTGTGCACCACAAATAAGAACTAATGAATAGACCTGCGATCCCATAGAAAGACATCACGATCCCTTGTGGGAAAAAAACAATTTCCTGAGAAGGAAATACGGATATCAGATTCCTACCAAGATAACTGGAAGTTCCAACCACTAAGAATCCTAGTGAACCTAAAAAAAGGATACAGGCCCAGCAAAAATTACTTGTTTTTCGAGACCCCGTTATAAGTTCTATCCATATATGTTCTGATCGCCAATTCATACTATACTAGATCCAGTTGCATTCGATTAGAATTGAGAAAATAACCCAAATAGATTTGACTTTTCTTGCTTGATTCCGAAATAACTTCCATCAACTAGCAGTATTCTGACATGAACCATTAGGAATAATTGGTTAGATACATTGAGTTTCTATTTCAAAGATTTTAAAAAAAGATTTGCTGATCATTTTGAATTTAATTGATATTGATTAAGCTATAACCGCATATACATACATTAATGCATATATTATGCATCAGTATACATAACAATTTTTCCGTTTGTTTTCGGAAAGGCCGCATATCATATCATATATCCTACCATATTACACTAAAAAAGTATTTGTATGATGATCCAGCGTTGAAATAAATTGATGAGATTTGGTCCCATCATTTTTAGACAATCTTATTTCTTTGGACATAAAGAGATAAAGAAGCCATTGCGATTGCCGGAAAGACTAGGCCCACTAAAGGAACCAAAATAGAGGGAAAGTTCAAATCTATCATAGAACGGGTACCTCGATTTCATATTTGTACCTATTAGAATTATAAAGATATCTTATGATACGTCTACCTATTATAAAAAATATGAATATAATCTTAATATTCTTAATATTAAAGTACTTAATAATAAAAATAAATAAGTACAAGGAATGTAGAACTAAATGAAGTTTACCTATTCCTCTTTCTACACGAATATGTATGACAGTCCACTTTCATAAATTTTATTCTTCTTTTCCCATCCTTAATTTTATTTATATCTTTTCTTTCAAAAAACCTTTGTTTGTTTTGAAAGAAAAGAATTTTTTATGAATTCGCGACTTTAACCAATCTTATCCAACAAACAAAACAGGGATTCCTAGTGAAAAACAGGGGTTCTCGGTAAATAGAAATAATTTATATTCTATATTCTTATTATTCTTTATTATCATTCTATATTCATTCTTATATTCTTCTTAGTTTGATTATTTGATTATATATTCTATATTTGAATTTGATTTGTTTTTATATTTTATTTTTTTTTCTATATTTTTTTATATATTTTTCGTTGTTCTATAATATGAATATGTCATAAAGTAGGGATAAATTTTTTTTGATTTACCCGATTTCTCAGAAGGAGAAAGAAACTCTTTTTTATCTTGTCGATAGAAAGATGCTTATTCCTAATCAGGAAGGGGGGTAGAATAAAAAAATGGATTCGGGTAAAAAAGTAATTATCCAAAACTTCTGACTCTTACTACACTTATAACTGATGTCCCAAAAGAAAACACCATCTTCCTAGTTTGGTTTTTTTGATTACAATAAACTAAATGCTTATTCGCTACAAATCAAAATAACTGAACCTAGTGCTATACTTCCATTTTAAAATGAAGAATTTCAACCCCTTTTTAATTTTAAATTAAAATATTTTTTTTTTAATCTTGATTCAAGGGAAGGAAACCCTGTAGTTGAAATAACTCACTGAGAACACCTTTTAAAAGATTACGTGGTACGATTGGGTCGAATAAGCCCTTATCGAATAAATACTCAGCCTCTTGTGAACCGTCAGGTACTGTCTTTTTCAATGTTTGTTCAATTACTCTTTTGCCCGCAAACGCAATATAGGCATTAGGTTCAGCAATAATGATATCTCCCAACATACCAAAACTTGCTGTAACTCCGCCAGTTGTAGGAGATGTAAGGATTGATACATAGAATAACTTTTTATTTGATTGATAATCATATGAAGCAGAAGATATTTTAGCCATTTGCATCAAGCTCAAACTCCCTTCTTGCATGCGTGCTCCTCCAGAAGCACACACAATAATGACAGGTAGAGATCGATTAATAGCATACTCGATCAAACGGGTTATTTTCTCACCTACTACGGATCCCATACTACCTCCCATAAACTGAAAATCCATAACTCCAATTGCTATGGGAATACTATTTAGTTGACCTATGCCCGTTTGAACAGCTTCAGTTAAACCCGTTTTTTTTTTATAAAAAAAGATGCGATCTGTATAAGGTTCCTCTTCTGAATGAAATTCAATGGGATCCATAGAGACCATATCCTCATCCATAGGCTCCCAAGTGTCAGGATCAATAAGAAGTTTGATTCTATCTGAACTACCCATTTTCAAATGATATCCGCAGTGTTCACAAATATTCATTTTTGACCAAAAAAATTTTTTATAATTTAATCCATAACAATTCTCGCATTGAACCCATAACTCTCTGTATTTTGTATTTATATCGAAATCGTTAGATCTTCCTCTTTCATTGAGATAACTGCTACTAGTACTACTCGAATTTTCACTTTCAATACTACTTATAGTTTGACTTTCTGTACAAATGAAACTATAAATGTAACTGTCGATACCACTGTAAATGTCACTATTAAGACTGATTTCAAAACGAAGATAACTATCAATGCAACTATTAATGTGATTATTCCAATTAGATTGAATATCATACATGGAATAATAATAGTAGTAATTGCTACTCTTAGACTCACTATTCAAATAACTATAAAAAAGTATCTCTAGTTCATTCAAAAAAGAATTAGCATTGTCAATCTCAAAAATCTGATTTTCAATATCAAAATATACAGAATAACTGTCACCATTACTATTTTTAACTAAAAAAGTATCATCAGAGATCAAACTAAAAATATTTCTGCTATCAAATAAATAATCTAGATAATTAATATTACCGAAACTATAACTGCCACTATCACTCCAACTAGGAATCCTTTTCTCCGCATCATTTAGAATAGGTTCATTACTTCCACTAGTATGTCCAATATCATCAAGACTATCCATTGATTTACTTAGTCCACACCTATGTTCTAACTTATTGTTAGACAAGATCGAATTGAACCAACATTTTTCCATAGAGCCTTTCTGCCCCCTATTTGATGAAAACTTAATACCTAATATATGAATAGTCATTCGATGAATAAAAAAATCATTTTACTATTTTTTTTTATCATTCAGAATTCAAATGAAGCATATTATCCAATCATTAAAATTTTTAATTAAAAACGAGCGAGTCTTGAAAAGAAAGAAAGGATTCTTCTCCTGTTGGGGAATCCAGTTAATCATTTCAATATTTCAATATATATTATGATAGAATCTTTTCCTCAAAAAAAAATCTAAGGAGAGGTTTCTTAAAAAACTTTAAATTCTCATCAAAAAGATACATAGTTGTTTCTTCCCATAAATTTTAAATAGATTCTCGTAGAATCTCGTGTCATACAGTCAAATAATAAATTTGTTTATTACAACAGGGAACGAAAAAGACAATATCAATATAAAGGATGGGGGTATCAATATAAAGGATGGGGGTAGAAGGGATCTTTCCCTTGGCTTGATCCTTGATCTATGGCCTGAATATAAAATGATCCACCAATCCAGTCCTAAGGATACATAATTAAGCCTATGGCTCCAACAATAAATAATAAATAATAGATTAGTCTTCAATAAATAATAGAAATAGATTAGTCTTCGATCTTATGTTGTATATACTTGTATATGGTAAGGTCTGTACATATATATGCAAATACACAAATACCCTCATTCATAGTATAGGATTAGTATAACATGTTCGTTCTTTATTCTATTCGGCCCAATCTTTTCTTAAAAAAAAGATTGGGCCAAGTTTCATTGCAATCAATTAGGAGAACAAACAGGGACTGCTGAATTATGCGCACTTATTTTGTCTCTTTATCTAGCTTATCCACTGGGTCGAAATCAAATTTGATCTCTTTCCATACTTCACAAGCAGCGGCTAGTTCAGGGCTCCATTTGCTAGCTTCACGAATAATATCATTACCTTCACGAGCAAGATCACGCCCCTCATTACGAGCTTGTACACATGCTTCTAAAGCCACTCGATTAGCTACTGCACCGGGTGCATTTCCCCAAGGGTGTCCTAAAGTTCCTCCACCGAACTGTAGTACGGAATCATCCCCGAAGATTTCGGTTAGGGCAGGCATATGCCAAACATGAATACCCCCGGAAGCCACGGGCAGAACACCTGGCATAGAGACCCAGTCTTGAGTGAAAAAAATACCACGACTTCGATCTTTTTCAATAAAATCATCACGTAACAAATCAACAAAACCCAGAGTCATCTCGCGTTCCCCCTCCAGTTTACCTACTACTGTACCAGCGTGAACATGATCTCCACCAGACATACGTAATGCTTTAGCTAGTACACGAAAATGCATACCATGATTTTTCTGTCTATCAATAACTGCATGCATTGCGCGATGGATGTGAAGAAGTAGACCGTTGTCGCGGCAATAATGAGCCAAGCTAGTATTTGCGGTGAACCCCCCAGTTAAGTAGTCATGCATTACGATAGGA